CTCAAGAGAATCAAAAAGCATTACAAACTTTTACCCAGGCCCTGGAATTTCCGGAATCTTCAAAAAAGAAAACTTTTGAAGTTGAAAATAATGATGTGAACTGTGAATGATTCAAACGGGGATTCCTTGATCATAGATTTTCTTTTTTACATAAAAACCACAAGACTTGTGATACGAGAGAGGCTTTTCTGATCCGATCCTTTTGTGAAATAGTACAGTGAATGAGAAAGAAAACTAATTTGGGGGCGCTGCCGAAAAGAAAAAAGAGTAGAAGTATAAAGAAACAGTTAGGGAGTAAAATGGGCCTTTTTGTGGGGATAGAGGGACTTGAACCCTCACGATTTATAAAGTCGACGGATTTTCCTCTTACTATAAATTTCATTGTTGTCGGTATTGATATTGACATGTAGAACGGGACTCTATCTTTATTCTCGTCCGATTAATCAGTTCATCAAAAGATCTATCAGACTATGGAGTGAATGGTTTGATCACTGAATTTTCGATTCTTCCTTCAACTTGGAATAAATTCACAAAAATTATTTCTTTTTTTATGTAAAAAAATAGTTAGGGCGACATTAATAGAATCTTTGATATTTCAGTACGTATACGTACGTATCGTATATAGGTTCATCCCTCATTCTTTATGGAGTTTAAATTCAAATTTAATAGAAGGATTCCTCTACCAACGCAGTCAACTCCATTCATTAGAACAGCTTCCATTGAGTCTCTGCACCTATCCTTTTTTTATTCTCGCTTTCAGAAATCCCTTAATTTGTTTTCTGAAAACAGGATTTGGCTCAGGATTGCCCATTTTTAATTCCAGGGTTTCTCTGAATTTGAAAGTTATCACTTAGTAGGTTTCCATACCAAGGCTCAATCCAATCAAGTCCGTAGCGTCTACCGATTTCGCCATATCCCCTTTTTAGTTTGAGACGAAGATCTCACTAGGATGCCATCCCCTTCTTTCTTTCGTTTATGCTGGAACCGTTAACCGTTGAATTAATTAGATATCTATCTACTAAAGGGTTTCTCTCTTTACTCCTCTTCGATTTATTTTATTTCTTTCTTATCTACCCCTTATTTCTCTATTGAAGGAGTTCTATTTGGTTTAATCAGAAATAATTCTATCATTGATGTATCTGCAATTCAATATGGATGGATATATACCACATATATATTCCTCTCTTCCTCTCACTTTTCCCGCGCGATTTTAAATACTTGAACGTTCGATTCTTTTTATAATGCTATATTTTTTATTAATTTCTAATAATTTAGAATTAAGATATTGATCATCATATTCATTATAAATATAAAAGAGAATCCTGGAAAAGAAAAAATTTATAATTTCTTCCCATTGAAAATTTTGATATCATATATCATTCTATTTATCGTTATATAAATTCTTATGTTATATTATATTGTTATAAAATAACATTATATTCAGTATTCATTTTTTCTCTATTCATATTCATTATCTATTTTGAATAACTAAGAGCTAAGTAGTTGACTGAATTCCTATGCACAACACAATTTCTGTTATGTGAGCCCGCTTAGCTCAGAGGTTAGAGCATCGCATTTGTAATGCGATGGTCATCGGTTCGATTCCGATAGCCGGCTTTTCTCTATTTGTTCTATATTTATATTTTTTACGTGATTAATAATGTCTCCTTGAACTCAAGGAATATTGAAAAGACTTCTTTCCTTTTTTCAAAAATAGCGGATCTATTATGTCGTAAGAACTTCCAACCATGAATAAAAAACGGATTCGAGCGGTTGGTTAGATCTCTACAGAACAAATTAGGACAAAGTATGTCTACCTTGCTATATATACAAAAGAGTCTGAATATTGATACAATTCATCTAATTCTTCTTTGTAGTACAGTACTTAACTTCAGTAGATTTTTTTCGTTTATCGTTTAGTTCAGTCTTAATTTAGGTTTATTTTGTAAATAAAAAAAGGAGTTTTTATGTCTCGTTACCGAGGGCCTCGTTTCAAAAAAATACGCCGTCTGGGGGCTTTACCGGGACTAACTAGTAAAAGGCCTAAACCCGGAAATGATCTTAGAAATCAATCGCGTTCTGTGAAAAAGTCTCAATATCGTATTCGTCTAGAAGAAAAACAAAAATTGCGGTTTCATTATGGTCTGACAGAGCGACAATTACTTAAATATGTTCGTATCGCCGGAAAAGCCAAAGGGTCAACTGGTCAGGTTTTACTACAATTACTTGAAATGCGTTTGGATAACATACTTTTTCGATTGGGTATGGCTTCGACCATTCCTGGAGCTCGGCAATTAGTTAACCATAGACATATTTTAGTTAATGGTCATATAGTAGATATACCAAGTTATCGCTGCAAACCCCGAGATATTATTACGACGAGGGATGAACAAAAATCCAAAGCTCTGATTCAAAATTATCTTGATTCATCCTCCCATGAAGAATTGCCAAAACATTTGACTCTTCACTCATCCCAATATAAGGGGTTAGTCAATCAAATAATAGATAGTAAGTGGGTCGGTTTGAAAATAAACGAGTTGCTAGTCGTAGAATATTATTCCCGTCAGACTTGAACCTAACTAAAATAGTTAGGCAAGGATTCGGAGAATTTTGCCCCCTTTTCGCCGAAGTAAATCGACCGAAGCTAAGGGGTTTGATCCGGAGATTTTCCCCATTCATGTATCATAAATGGGTCCACGGGGATATTTGTATGTCTTGGCTACCCTTATATCAGTATTTTTCGTACCACCCCAATTAGGAATAGAGAATTCATTTCAAAGAAAGGTCTACCTCTTGGAATAATCCTATTCCTTGTTATTTGATCCATTGTGGTCAATAACACTCTTGAATTAGGCGAAGGTACGGAAAGAGAGGGATTCGAACCCTCGGTAAACAAAAGCCTACATAGCAGTTCCAATGCTACGCCTTCAACCACTCGGCCATCTCTCCGACAAAATTTTATGATTATGACCCAGAAATCGGGTGAATAGCGAGCCATTCATATTTTTGAAGTATAGGTACGACCAACCAATTATAACAATTCGAAATATTAAAATGGATGGGATTTTTATCATAGAATGATTATTCTATTCTTTTTCCTCTTTGAATCATAATAAAAAACTTTTCAAGTTATCATAATCTGTAGGAAAAAGAAATTGAATATTTAGAACGAGTCTTTTTTTATGTTATTTCGTCCTATACAATTCCTTTGTTTGTGGGATTCTTTTCCCACGCGAGGTAATGAGAAGAATTATAGAATGGATTGCGAACTATGCCTAGATCACGGATAAATGGAAATTTTATTGATAAGACCTTTTCAATTGTGGCCAATATCTTATTACGAATAATTCCGACAACTTCCGGAGAAAAGGAGGCATTTACCTATTATAGAGATGGTGTGATTTGATTCTATTTAATGTTCTACGTCTTGCGACTAAAGGCACGCAGGGTTGGATTCGTTATAAAACGAAAAGCGTTTATTGAAATAAACCTGAAAAAATCTACGCTTCTTGAAGGTGAAGTTTGGAAATCGAACTATTCCTTCTATTGTGTATCCCCGATTGATGCAGCCTCAGATGCTTCAATTTTCTAATCTAGTATTGAGCGAAAGGTTACACCTATAGGTTCTTTCTGTATTAGAGGTCAATCCTACTCCATCAGTACCAATAGGCGGCATAGGGGAAGAAGCACTACACCTAGGAATCAACAAAAAAACTTTGTTATAAATTATCCCTTTCCTTATCGGGATCGGAACTAACAAGAATGGTTGAGACAACAAACATCCATCTCGTTTGTACTTTGGATACCTATATAACCATCAAAGACTGTTGAAGTGACTAATTCCTGGAAATAGGGGGCGTTGAGGACAAAGAAATTGTTGGAGTAACCTTTTCTATCTAGCAACAACACGATTAGTGTTAAGAAAAGACCTCTTGCAGGAAGGCTGACTAGAGATTTCTTGTAAAAACACTAGTCCCTGTCAGTTCATAATGAGAATATTTCAATATTCTTTTGGTCCCATGGATTATTATCATTCATTATGCACAGAAGGGAGGAGCCGTATGAGATGAAAATCTCACGTCCGGTTCTGAAACGGGGATTCTTTGAATAGAATGAACGACCGTAACGGATGTCAGCTCAATCCGAAGGAAATTATGCGGAAGCTTTACAGAATTATTATGAAGCTATGAGACTCGAAATTGATCCCTATGATCGAAGTTATATACTGTATAACATAGGCCTTATCCACACAAGTAACGGAGAACATACAAAAGCTTTGGAATATTATTTCCGGGCACTAGAACGAAACCCATTCTTACCACAAGCTTTTAATAATATGGCCGTGATCTGTCATTACGTGCGACTATCTCCACTATAGAAAGAAGGAAAGAAAGATAAAATACGCTAGTAAATACTAGAGGATAGGCTTTCTACATATGTATCGTACAAAGCAACGATTTTTATTAGCTGTAGCAAAGAAAGAGACTTCATAAAAGCCAAAAAATGAAGAAATAGATATGCCTATAATACTATATTCTATGGATAGATAAAAGATCTAATTGATAGGGGAAGCGCCGTAAAGATCAACTAGTGAGATTTTGGGCCGATACAATAAGAAAAAACTGCTTACTTATGTCATGATATGAGATATAAGTTAGGAATCAACTTATGTAATAGAGTTGATCCACTAAGGTATTGAGCAGCGGTGTAGCATCAGATCCCAAAGATAGTAAGTCCTTTCTTTCTTGGAGAGGAAAGTCTTTTTCAAAGATTCTATATGAAAATGAAACTGAGATAGTTACCTTTCAGAAAAAGCTAACGATAGCGGGGTTCATTTTTCTGAAGGTAGGAGAAAAGATAAAACTTATTTTGAATCAAAATGAAAGTTTAAAACTTATGTAAATGTAATTAGCCCCTTCTGGTTAACCCGAGAAACAAAAATGGGATATATTTATGTATGAGAAATCTTATTTAGTTAGATAGGGTAGATTAAGAGGGGA